TGATTCGGAGATAGGATAGGTAGATTTTTAGATGATCAGTTGATTTCTTTTTCTACTTTAATATTGCTCTTTTTTTTTTTTGAGTGCTGTCTATAATCTATAATGATAATAATTGATAAATGATTAATAAATAAAAAGCTTTCGATTGGTATTTTTGCTTATCTTCGTATCTTTCAAAAATTGAATTTAGGAAAGTATTTTACAAATATATGGATAAAAAAAATAGTTTATTTAGCTCCTTCATGCCCACTCTAACTAGTTATTTTGGTTTTCTATTAGTAGCTTTAACTATAACTTTAGTTATATTTATTAGTCTGAACAAGATACGACTTATTTGAAATTAATTCAATGAGCAATTCATAAAAAAAAAAATAGAATTTTTTTTTTTGCAGTATTCCATTTTCTAGTTCCTTACCGTGTCAATTTCCAATTCTTGGTTATTGAGATTTATGGGCAATATGGATTAATATTTAAAGATAGATATTACCTCCTTTTTTCTCTTTTCAAACAAATTGAAATGATTGAAGTTTTTCTATTTGGAATCGTCTTAGGTCTAATTCCTATTACTTTGGCTGGATTATTCGTAACTGCTTATTTACAATATAGACGTGGTGACCAGTTGGATCTGTGATTAATTAATACCCTTTTTTTTGACCTCCTCCGTTTTTTAATCCACAGGAGGTCAAATTAAGATTGCTGTTCAAGCTTTTCCCTAAAATTTTTGACTTAACAAAACAAGAATGGGCTCACGCTCTGTAGGATTTGAACCTACGACATTGGGTTTTGGAGACCCATGTTCTACCAAACTGAACTAAGAGCGCTTTTTTATTACTTTTTTATTAAAAATTTATTACAAAAAAGAAAGCTGTAAGTAAAAAGATTCTTTTTTTTTTTTTTACTCCACTACATCTTGAATGCCTATACTATCTCATATAGAAACTATATTCTATATTATTATATAGAAATATATATAAATATATATATAAATAATAATATGATATAAAGCATATCATATTAATTTATGATTAGGTATGTCCAATTTTAATTGATCTCAATTGATCCCTTGTTATTGTATTGCTCAGAGGCGAAGTAATAAGTAGGGATGACAGGATTTGAACCCGTGACATTTTGTACCCAAAACAAACGCGCTACCAAGCTGCGCTACATCCCTTTCAATTGGTCTACAATGTCATTGTAGAGAATCCCTGTCTTGTTTTCCACATATTTATTTCATTTCACTTTCTCCATATTTTCTCCATTGAGATACATAACTTATCTTTTCATTTCTTCTTTTTTTTTGTCTCATATCATATAACATATAATACATATAATAATAAACTTATATACATATGAAAAAAAATACGAAATCCGCCGTAAATTTCGTGAATGCCCGGACGGAAAGAGACGTATTTTGAAAGAAGAGGAAAATCTTATCTATCAAATTATTGTACATTTCTCAATTTGAATTAAGAATTCCGCGTACAAAACAAATGCGAGTGTCCTTTAATTTAACTATATATATACATCTGATCATATATGTATTGCCGTTATGTATTACAATAAAGAATACAGAAGGAGAATTTTTTATGCGAGATCTAAAAACATATCTATCCGTAGCACCAGTAATAAGTACTCTATGGTTCGGGTCTTTAGCAGGTCTATTGATAGAGATCAATCGTTTTTTTCCGGATGCTTTGACATTCCCTTTTTTTTCATTCTAGTTATTAACACGGGGGGGGGGGGTGAAGAAAATTAGAGACACAATTAAATATCTCTGGCTACTACCCCCTTTTTTCTAATTCGAATAAGTTAGAAAAGAGAAAGAATAAAAGTGGATTCAACCTCAGCCAAACACGGAACTGGGTTCAAGCTTCACGTAAATTAAAAAGTAAATTTACTTTAATTAAATCTTTAATTAAATTAAGAGAACAGAAGTGGAAATGCGGTTAGGGCAACAGTATCATACAAGAAGTTGAAATAAAATAAAAAGACTGTACTTCTATTCTTTCTAATGTAAATAGAATTTTTAATCATTGTATTACTTATTTTTACTTTTACTATATTGGTTGCAACAAAATCTTTCATAATTTGATTTCAAGTTAGTAACTTGTATTTTTTCCTTCTTTTCTTCTTCGTTTCGGATAGGAAAATAGAAGAGTTGAGTGAATAAAAACCAAAAGGAGGTTCATGGCCAATGGTAAAGACGTCCGAATAAGGGTTATTTTAGAATGTACTAGTTGTGTTCGAAAGAGTGTTAATAAGAAATCAATAGGCATTTCTAGATATATTACTCAAAAGAATCGACACAATAAGCCTAGTCGATTGGAGTTGAGAAAATTCTGTCCCTATTGTTACAAACATACAATTCACGGGGAGATAAAGAAATAGATGGAATCGATCAACTGCGTGTGACTTTTACAAGGAAGATGAAAAATGACATATTGACATATCATATATTAGCATATCATATGTTAATATATATATTTAAATAGAAATAAGCAAAATCCTATTTCTTAATTCGAAATCATTAGCATTTTTGATCCGATCAAAGGAAATAGGATTCGCGAAAAAAAGGAATAAAATAAACAAGCCATGGATAAATCCAAGCGACTTTTTCTTAAGCCCAAGCGATCTCTTCGTAGGCGTCTGCCCCCGATTGGATCGGGGGATCGAATTGATTATAGAAACATGAGTTTAATTAGTCGATTTATTAGTGAACAAGGAAAAATATTATCTAGACGGGTGAATAGATTGACTTTAAAACAACAACGATTAATTACTATTGCTATAAAACAAGCTCGTATTTTATCTTCATTACCCTTTCTTAATAATGAAAGACAATTTGAAAAAAACGAGTTGGTCGCTAGAACTACGGGTCTTAGAACCAGAAAAAAATAGGCTTACTCTTCAATTGAATCAAAATTTCAATCCGAACTCAAACGTCGGTTGATTTTTTGTTCGATAAAAATCCAGGAATCCGGATTTAATTGTCGTGTCGTAAAAAAAAAGAATTGGGGATAAAGTAAAAAAATAAATATTTTTTTATTGAATTATTGATAAATATTTTTTTATTGAATGTTTTTGTTCAGTTTGACTACTTGATCATATTATGTATTATGATCATATTTTATTATACTTATTTCTATTCTACCTTCCCGGAATTCATTTTCCAAGCAATTCCATGTCAAAGTCAAACATTCCGAAGGATTCTTTCCAATCTCCTTATTTTATCATGTCATTGGAAATCAGATAAAGGCAATTCCTATTTAATATAGCTAGTTGTGCAAGTATTTTACGATTAAGAAGCAACTGTCTCTTGTACAGATTGTTTATTAATCTACTATAACTACAGGATACCTCATTCTCGCGAATTGCTGCATTTATACGAGTCACCCATAAACACCGAAAATTTCTTTTGTGCCTATTTCTATCCCGATAGGCCGAAAACAAAGCTTTTATTTTTTGTTGAATAATAGTTCGAGTAAGTCTTGAATGAGCCCCACGAAAGCTTGATGTGAATAAACGAATTTTTGTTCTACGTCTCCGAGCTACATATCCTCGTCTAATTCTGGTCATTGAATAAACGAAACTTTGGTAAATAACTAATTGATTTCCTTTCTTTCAGTTATTCTTTTTCCCTTTTCTAGACTAACAAAACGGATTATTCCAATGTATAAAATAATAATTCCAACGGCTTTTGCTACTCTAACCTTCCCAACCACTATTTTTTCTTTTTTTTATAAGCATTTCGCCTTGAAATAAGAAATTTTATTGGTACTGGGTATCAAACAAAAATATAGTAAATAAAAATAAGTAGTAAATAGAAATGGATAAATAAATAGTGGGTTCCATCGTTTCTATGGTTATTTCTTAAACGGCGAGGTCCTCTCTATACACCGGAGCCCCTTACTTGATCGAATCAATGCTATTGTTAACTTGTACAGTTTACACTTTTGGGCTCTACCCATGAATTCCCCAGTAGTAGGTCTTTCACAACGAGATCCGCTTTTACAGTAACGGTATTTAATTATGTGGATTAGCTGATTAGCTGACCTTGTTAGTCCGTTCTTGCAAGAGTAGAGGCATCCATTTTCGGTTTTTTAATTTTAATAAGATTTGCCCTGCTTAACAGATAATCATTTGCTACCAATAGGGAATTCTTTCGCATTTTTAATTGAAAATTGAGGTAATTGAATTTGCACCAATAGAAACCATAAATTTGATACACAATAGAAGCATATTCTAGATCTTTTTTTTTTCGTTTAAGAGAGTGAAGGAGAGTCTTCCATTCTATCCTATTCATCGGTACTGATCACGGATAGTGGAAAAATTTTTTCTTTTGTCCCAACCCACAATCTGAAATCTTAACGAGTCGCACATACACCCTAGTACATGTCCCTCGGCGCTGAGGGCATCCCCCGAGAGCGGGGGATTTGGTGACATTTCTGATTGGCTGTCTTGTGTTTCTAATAAGTTGTTTAATAGTTGGCATGTTGAATCGTATGCATAATGGGCTGGTTTAGATCGATCCTAACCGGATGATTATGAATTTTTTCTATATTCCTATTCTATTTTAATATTTTATTAAAATTAATAAAATTCAAATTAATAGAATATAGAATATGAAACCTCGGTAAGAAACTAAAATGGTAAGAAACTAAAATCTCAAATCGTGATTTGTGTGAAATTCCTGCTATTTTTTATGCAACTGCTACAAGATCAACAATTCCATGAACTTGGGCTTCTGCTGCTGACATAAAAACATCCCTTTCCATGTCTTCAGATACAACCCATAAGGGTTTGCCTGTTCTTTGTGCATAAACCCTTGTGAGGATTTCGCGCAGTTTCAGTAGTTCTTCCGCTTCCAGGACAAATTCTCCTATTTGTGCTTCATAAAAAGCAGCTATAGGTTGATGGATCATTACCCTGATGATATAAGATAATAATAGAATTGAACAACCGTACAGGCATTGCTTGCGCATTGCATACGGCTCTACAAGAGAATTCACTTTTACCGAAGAAAAATAGAGAGTCTACAAAGCCTCGGTCGGTAAATGATACAATGACCACCCTTTCCTTGGGAGGAATTAATAAAAACAAAATACTATGGTGGCTCCGTTGCTTTATTTCATCGGTGATTTAGCAATCCCAAAGTTTCTTTTTTTTTATTTGAAAAAAAAAATGAAAAAAAGAATATAATCTTTTTTTTGTCCTCTTTCATAATTTATAATAATATAAATAGCATTTAAGAACCTTCTGGTGTGAAAACAAAAAAAAAAGTTTGTGACACTGAAATAGGCTCCCGATAAATAAGATAAAATCGGAACTGCCCTTAATATCTCATACTACTCTTTCAATACATAATCTAATGTTAAAACGAAATAAAAAAAATTTCTTATATTGAATTCGAAATGCCATGCTATTATTACTTAATATTCATATTTCATATGGCGAAGGCATAGCTTTCTTTTTTTCTTTGAAATAAAATAAAAAATAAAAACTCATTGGCGCCAAGCGTGAGGGAATGCTAGACGTTTGGTAATTTTTCCTCCGACCAGAATAAAAGATCCCATTGAAGCGGCTAATCCCATGCATACTGTTTGTACATCTGGTCGCACAAATTGCATAGTATCATAAATAGCTATTCCGGGTATTACCCATCCGCCAGGAGAGTTGATAAACAAATACAAATCTTTGATCTCACTTTCTGTACTGAGATATACCATAAGACCGATAAGTTGATTCGAGATCTCACTATCAATATCTTGACCTAAAAAAAGTAATCTTTCTCGATAAAGTCGGTTGATTAGGATCAAATTCTATCCCTTAGGAACCGTACATGCACCTTTTAATGCATACGGTTCATCAAAAATTGCGAAAAAAAGAATCAATATGTAGATCCCATTTAACGAATAACGAAGGGGTTTTTCCTCCATTTTTCAAGAAAGTTTCAAGAAAAATGGTTTTTTTACCCGTTTACCTATTTACCTATAAAGAATATAAATAAAATAATAAAAAAAAATTCATTAAACTTATCAAACTAACTTCTCATTGATGTATTCTTTCATCGGGATCCAATTCAAATCACGATAACATTCTCTTGTTCCTGAGTGGGCTTCTTTAATTCTTTTAGGTTTGTGCTCTACTCCGAGTAAAGATCTGCCCGATTTGGATTTGCACATATAGGGCAAATGCCCCCAATACCATTTCTTTTTGCTACAACTTCCTTTTTTTCAATTCATTTCACGTCTTCCACAAAATATTTGACGTATTTATCAAATTATTCGATTGATTATGATTTGTAGTTTGAAATTACTCCGATTTCTAATTTCTAATTTATAAAATATATAAATAGAATATGATACAAATAGTAATCATGGATATAGTACTAATGGGGTTTTTCTAAGCGGAGCCTGGATACTTCATTTTATTGTTCCAAACAAGCTAACCATAAATTATTCTAATTGATAATATTAATCTGAATACCTCCAAAGCATAGATCTAATTGAACTTTATTGCCACTTCACGCTCTAATTTTTGGATGATTTAATCAATCCTTCTTTGGTGAAATAGAGGATATCTCGATCGGGGTAGAGAACGGGGAAATCCCATAATGACCCAATGTCTCTGACAAGTCGCACTATACGTCAATCCAATTTGAACTATCCTCTCCGGGATTTCGAAAAGGGACTTTTGGAACACCAATAGGCATTAAATGAAATAAAAAAAAATGAAGTACTCTATTTCACTTTGATGTGAAAGCGTAACAATGAATTTATTGTCTTTATAATATTATATGAATTTATTGTTTTAATAATATTATATTGGATATTGGCTTTTATTTTATTCTTTTTTCTATTTTCTTTATTTTTTTGTTTTATTTTATTTGTTATTTGCGCGGATTCGATAAGTTCATAACATAAAAAAAAAAGAAGACAAAATGAATAAAGTAAAATTCTTACGAATAGGCTCTTTGAATGATGAACAAATCCGTATGCATTCGCTCATCTAAAATGGAGTCAACCTCCCATTGCGTATTGGTACTTATCTGGTATAGAATAGATCTGCTTCTCTTTGTTCCTACAAACAGAATTGTGACATTCTGACTAAAATACTAAAAAAAAATGGAATCCTTTCTCCGAGATAATCCACTGAAAAAAGGGAGGTCCAGAACATAGTTTTTTCCAGTGCAATAAAGTTACATAGTGTCTATCTTTCGTTGATTAAGGGGGTATTCCATGGGTTTGCCTTGGTATCGTGTTCATACCGTCGTATTGAATGATCCCGGTCGTTTGCTGGCTGTCCATATAATGCATACAGCTTTGGTTGCTGGTTGGGCCGGCTCGATGGCTCTCTATGAATTAGCAGTTTTTGATCCTTCTGACCCTGTTCTCGATCCAATGTGGAGACAAGGTATGTTCGTTATACCCTTCATGACTCGTTTAGGAATAACCAATTCATGGGGTGGTTGGAGTATTACAGGAGGAACTATAACGAATCCGGGTATTTGGAGTTATGAAGGTGTGGCTGGAGCGCATATTGTGTTTTCTGGCTTGTGCTTCTTGGCAGCTATCTGGCATTGGGTGTATTGGGATCTAGAAATATTTTGTGATGAACGTACAGGAAAACCTTCTTTAGATTTGCCCAAGATCTTTGGAATTCATTTATTTCTCTCAGGAGTGGCTTGTTTTGGGTTTGGTGCTTTTCATGTAACAGGATTGTATGGTCCTGGAATATGGGTGTCTGATCCTTATGGGCTAACCGGAAAAGTACAATCTGTAAATCCAGCATGGGGTGTGGAAGGTTTTGATCCTTTTGTTCCGGGAGGAATAGCCTCTCATCATATTGCAGCAGGAACATTGGGCATATTAGCGGGCCTATTCCATCTTAGTGTCCGCCCGCCCCAACGTCTATACAAAGGATTACGTATGGGAAATATTGAAACCGTGCTTTCCAGTAGTATCGCTGCTGTCTTTTTTGCAGCTTTTGTTGTTGCTGGAACTATGTGGTATGGTTCAGCAACTACCCCCATTGAATTATTTGGTCCCACTCGTTATCAATGGGATCAAGGATACTTCCAGCAAGAAATATATCGAAGAGTTGATACTGGGATGGCTGAAAATCAAAGCTTATCCGAAGCTTGGTCTAAAATTCCTGAAAAATTAGCTTTTTATGATTACATCGGAAATAATCCCGCAAAGGGTGGATTGTTCAGAGCAGGCTCAATGGACAACGGGGATGGAATAGCTATTGGGTGGTTAGGACATCCTCTATTTAGAGATAAAGAAGGGCGTGAGCTTTTTGTACGTCGTATGCCTACTTTTTTTGAAACATTTCCGGTTGTTTTAGTAGATGGAGACGGAATTGTTAGAGCCGATGTTCCTTTTCGAAGGGCAGAATCGAAGTATAGTGTTGAACAAGTAGGTGTAACTGTTGAGTTCTATGGTGGTGAACTAAATGGGGTCAGTTATAGCGATCCTGCTACTGTGAAAAAATATGCTAGACGCGCACAATTGGGTGAAATTTTTGAATTAGATCGTGCTACTTTGAAATCCGATGGTGTTTTTCGTAGCAGTCCAAGGGGTTGGTTTACTTTTGGACATGCTTCGTTTGCCTTGCTCTTCTTCTTCGGACACATTTGGCATGGCTCTCGAACCTTGTTCAGAGATGTTTTTGCTGGTATTGATCCAGATTTAGACGCTCAGGTGGAATTTGGAGCATTCCAAAAACTTGGAGATCCAACTACAAAAAGACAAGTAGTTTGATACAACATTAATCTCTGATTTTTCGTCTCTATTTTCTTTTTGTAATTTGACTTTGACATAGGGTACTGGGGACATCTTGATTTGAATCCCCGCCTTTTCTTTGTCTTGACTCTTGCTCTTTTTTTATCCGGGAACGCTCTAAATAAACAGATATGGAAGCTATAATTGTAAACCACGATTGAATCTATGGAAGCATTAGTTTATACATTCCTCTTAGTATCAACTCTAGGAATAATTTTTTTCGCTATCTTTTTTCGAGAACCGCCTAAAGTTCCAACTAAAAAGGTGAAATGATTTTTCATTATCTTAATTGAAGTAATGAGCCTCCCAAGATTGGGGGGCTCATTACTTCAACTAGTCCCCGTGTTCCTCGAATGGATCTCTTAGTTGTTGAGAGGGTTGCCCAAAAGCAGTATATAAGGCATACCCCGTAAAACTTACAAGTAAACCAGATATAGAGATGGCGACTAGGGTTGCTGTTTCCATTATTATATAATAATAAAAAAATAATAATTTCCAGACCACAATGGATCTATGATAAGATCATTTATTTACAACAGAATGGTATACAAAGTCAACAGATCTCAGTTAATACAAAAAAGGATTTATGGCTACACAAAGCGTTGAGGGGAGTTCTAGATCTGGTCCAAGACGAACTATTGTAGGGGATTTATTGAAACCATTGAATTCGGAATATGGTAAAGTAGCTCCAGGGTGGGGGACTACTCCTTTGATGGGTGTCGCAATGGCTCTATTTGCGGTATTCCTATCTATTATTTTGGAGATTTATAATTCTTCCGTTTTACTAGATGGAATTTCAATGAATTAGATTTACAAGAATCACTAAATTCTAGCTTTTCAATACAAAGTGAAGCATTTTGGTCTCGTTTTTTTAGCCCATTTTATGCTATTCTATTTTGGTAGTTCGATCGTGGAATTTCTTTCTTTCTGTATTTCTGGAATATGAGTGTGCGACTTGTTATAATGGATCCTATTGATAATACAGAAAATGGGTCTGTCATCTTATCTTGATAGAGATGGTTTTTGACTTCGTCAGATATTTATTCTAGTATCTGGAGCACGGAATATATGAAATAGATTACGAAGTATTAGAGCTATGATTCATACTTAACTTAATAACTTAATATTCAAATCCCGTGACCGGACTCCAAAACTCCAAAAAATTTCAAAGAGTTAGAAACTCTAATTTTTCTTCCTTCTAGCTCTTTGTCTAT